TCCGCCGCCTACCTACCGTTTAGGTGGCACCAGCGAGATCCAGCTAAGGTAAGGAACTTCGTGTCGCGGCTGCTCCACTCCGCTGCGGTCTCATGAACTGAACTTCGTTGCCTTCCCGCGCGCGAAGCGAATGGGCGCTGTGCCGTGGGTCAGTTTCGGGGCGGGGGGCGAAGAGAGACCAGAAGAATGATTCATTTGGATCGACGAGCTTTTTCAGCCCCAAAACTAAGAATCAATGGAATGTCTGTCTATCCATGAACATCTATTCTATCTCTATATCTAGGGGATCTCTCTATACATATAAAAAAGTCTTTTATGGCATGATATGATCGCCTAGCCGTAGCCGCATATCAGCTGCGCTCAATATGGGGGATTTCTCTTGGATCAGATCTTTCGCTTTGACGGAAGCTTTTGGACCTAGCGAAAAGGACTTTAAGCCTTCGCGCAAGCAAGGGCGAGAGAAGCAAGCAAAGTAGAAGCTTTGCCAGAAGCAAGACGAGGAAGCGGAGCTGTCGTAGAAGCGGTAGCTTCCCCCGACCGACTAAAAGACAACAGTCGCGACCTACTTTGATTCAAAAGAAAGGCGAAGGGTTTGGCAACAAGCAAACGGCTTTCTATCATAGTTGCAAGGGTTCCAAACCTTAACTACTTAAGTACCAAAGGCTGCTTTCGGTTGGTTTCATAAGGGGGCTGTTCACTACAAGCTATCAGCGCTGTCTTAGATTGAACGGCAATAAGAGAAGTCGACGTTCAATCTCTAAGGCGGGTTTCCGCTGAGAACGGAATAGTGTTCGTGTCCAAAGGTGAACAAAGGCCCTAGCTTCTAGAGTTCGCTGCTTTTCCCAGGCCGGAGAAGGGCTTATACTGCTCGCCTTTGTTTGATATGTTCATTCAGTACCAATACAAACTACAACTACACCAAAGTGGAAGGACCACTATAGAAGCTAGAAGTAGCCTATAGTAGAGTAGTCGGCCTAACCAAAGCGTCACGACAACATAAAATGACTCTTATGAATGGAATCTTAAGTAGGGGGCTTAGCCCGCCCGCCTACCAATCAAAGAGGCTGAGAGTCAGCGTAAGCTCACCCGTAAGCTCGAAGAGCTTCCCTTCATTCGCTTCGCGGGAGCCGCACATAGCTGGAAGTCAGAGGGCCCGTACTACCTGCCTAACCCTTCGCTCCGAGGGACCGTAGATCGGAAAGCGCCTTCTAAACCACCCCATTCATCCAAAAGAGAAGGGAAGGGGCCTATGTATTTGCATGACCCCTGCAGATTTGACCCTATCTACACCCGGAGCCAATCCCCTAGCGGTCCTGCCACCACGCCGCAGAACGGGAGCTCGTGTGGAACCTTTTATTTCTGGCGTAACAGCGGTGGAACGTAACAAAATATTGATTACGGCCGAAGCACCCGGCCCGCCCCTTCTTCTTCAGTAAAGCCGACCTCTTTTTCGCCAGTGCTGACGCAGTGCGCACGTAGATAAGGAAAGCAAAATCCCAGTGGGGGGGCGAATGGGGGCCGGTGCCTTTCTTTTACGGCCTAAACTCCTATTTTTCAGCCGTGAGGAATGCTCGGTCGGGAGGAGGGGAATTGGGCCTACCTATCCCGATAGGACCCCATAAAGGAACGGGAGCTGTTGAGAGGTTCCATATTGCCGAGCCGAAGGGCAGCACTTCTGTACGTGATCGTAGTATGTCACGTCGTCTCGTTCCCGCTGCATCGAAGAGTACCTATGCACTATGTTCCGGTTCACTGATAAGGAAGATAGAGTTGGGGTGGGGGTCTACGATGTCATACTCAAGTATGACCCGGGGAGATACATGCTAACTATGGGTAGGAAGCAGGAACCATTATGTAAAGAATTTCGGGGGGTTACAGATCTCTTATACTACCATCGATCGACAGAGCGGAACGACCAGAAAAAGAAGTGAAGTTAGAAAGCCGTATGATAGGTGGTAACTATCTTGTACGGTTCGGGGGGTAATCGGCGTACTCCGATCAGTGGGGGGGAATCTTTGGCTCTATCGAACATACAGGGAATTGGAGGTAGCATTCCACCGATGTCAAGTCATGGACCGGTTCCTTCAGCCCTTTTTCTATGTGTTGGTGTTCTATATGACCGACATAAGACTCGACTTGTTAGATATTACGGAGGTTTAGTGAGCACCATGCCGAATCTCCCTACCATTTCCTTCTCTTCCACTTTGGCCAATATGAGTTCACCTGGTACTAGCAGCTTTATCGGGGAATTTCTCATCTCAGTAGGAGCTTTCCAAAGAAATAGCTTAGTAGCCACATTAGCAGCGCTTGGGATGATTTTAGGCGCGGCGTATTCCCTTTGGCTATATAATCGTGCGGTTTCTGGAAATTTAAAACCTGATTTCCTCCATAAATTCTCCGATCCAAATGGCAGAGAAGTTTCCATATTTATACCTTTTCTTGTTGGAGGGGCGACCGTCCGTTGAACTACCAAAGAAAAAAGGATAAACCAATGTGATCATGACATTGTAGGTGCTTGCGATGGGACGGATGCGACTTCCCTCAGTTGGTTTGGGTGGCATAGCCCGTTGCAGAAGTCCCCCCCCCCCTTTTTTTATCAATTTCTTTAGTCTTTAGGGAGCCAAAGCTTGACTTTACTAATAAAATAAGGCTCGCGCAGGGGCGCTCACGTTTTTTGGTTGAGCCGTATCTTGCTGGGTGGGACCGAGAGAAAGAAAGGACGGGGGGCAACCATGCATGGTACTTCTCGACCGTGTCTCCGAGGGACAGTTGAACGAGCGACTCATGAATGCTGCCGGGTCGGACGAGCCAATAACTCGAACGCGTTCGGTCTGTTTTTTGAGCAAGAATCACAGCGTTACCTTACCTTCACCATGATACGGACTCCAAGTTCTTATGGCAGAGCACGAGGAGATTTATCATCAATATGATGATGGGAATGGAAACCAGAAGCACGACCGGGGTCTTCGTGGTCCGAGATAATAAAACCATCAGTAACAGTAACGTAAGCATGAGACTTTTTGGTAGTACCGGTGAACCAGATGGCCGCGGCGATGGAATCTGGGACGGAGGACTCGTAGTATCTCTCTAGATCTGGCAAAAGCGAAAGACCCCCTAACGTAATTCGAATGGGGGCTGACCGCTGAGCCCACTCTGGCCTCGCTTGGCGGGCGGCAGGAGCAGCGGGCAAGTGCTTGGTAGGCCAAGAGCCCAGTGAACCGGGCGGGGCACTCGACGAAAGGGGGGCACACTGAGCAAGTACGAGAAATTGGCCCCGCTCCGCTTTCTTAAAAGCAAGGACCACTACGGGAGTTCAAACCAAGGACCTATGGAAGTCGGGGCTCGTACCCGGTCAATATTGGATCAAACAATAGGGGGCCGTAGCACTTACCTCTTTTTTTTTTTCAATACAATAGGGGAAAAGATCGTACAGTTCCCTACCAAGACAACAGAAAGACTTCTCAACGGATCCTCCGCGCGCTGGGCATACCTCTTCCGTGCGTCTTTCTCGTGGCGGGAACAGAACAACAGGGAAAGACCTGGCCGACCTGCCCAGGGCTCGAGGGCGAGCTTTATTTAAGAGAGAATGGGGAGTGAATCGAAAGGCTTCCGTTTCCGTTCTTGGTTTGGAGGCTTTCGGGCCCCTCTCGATCTTATTCGTAGTTGGGAAGGGGGAAGGAGTCTAAATCAATGGACATTAATGAACCATCATTGATGGACGTTGCACATGACACGATCAATTCGACTCAAGGTCCGGCGCTAATAGAAGTTGCTTACTCTCCTAGTAGCGAAGGAAAAGGGCGGGGCTTTTTTCGTAGTAATAGTGGGCGGGTCTCATGAGATCTATGCCGGCCGTCGGAATCAAACGAAGGTCGAAGGACCATTCGATTCAGTAAGGGGCATAGATCTAGGCCTATTTGTTCGGTCAATCACCAAAGGCGGGGGGGAACCACTATGGACGAGACCCCCCGGCCTCGATTCTTTTGCATAGTCCGGGGCCGGCCGCAGCAGAGCTGCGGGGCATAGCGGCGCCCTCGCCTGGCGCCATTCCCGGACCTAGCAGCAGACGGGCGGGCCGTGCCTGAATTCAGACCGGACCAGACTCTTCTTTGTTTGAGCTGCTCCCACGCACGCAGACCGGAAGATCTCAGTTGTCCTGGACTGGACAAGTACGTAGAGATCTTCGTGGGACCGTGGAGGGAGTCTCAATCGATCTTTTCTAGGATTCCAACTCACGCCACGCACGGAGATCTTTCCATTGATAGATAAGAGGGCTCCCCCCTTGAACAGACTCTTAAAGGTTAGGTTACTACCTGCCTCTACGGAAGAGGTGTACTTTGTACCGCCCGGAGGTCATATAGATCGGAACCCGGAGCGATAAGAACGAAAGCCCTACCCACAGCTACAACTACTGGCGCTTCAAAAGGCTTAGATTCTAAGGGCGCTACTGAAAGCCTTTTTTTAGGTCGTGTAATAGGGAGGTGTAAGCCCCGAAAGCCTTTGGTACTTCGGTAGGGCGAGCAGCCCTTAAACCAAAAAAAAGGTGGTTTGGAACCCTTCCCCTATTTCTGCATTTCATTCTCTATTTGGCCCGCCTCAAACAAAAAAAAAAAGGGGAGGCCCATTGATTCGAAGTCACTACGAAAGGGTCGGTCAATAGCATAGCTCTTTCTTTCCCGGGTCTCCTTTCGAAGGAAAGGCCTTCGCATTCCTAATCCGGTAGGGCCGGACGGCTTTGTTTGCCCCAGCTTGGCGAATCGCATCCCCGCGCAACGACATTGTTTGTGCGCCCCTTACCGTTCTCGCTCAGTGTTTGCAACGGCTGGGAAGGCTGTCGTAGAAGCGAAGCCTATCGCCACGCCGACCATCAAATACGAGATTGGGCCCCTTCTCAAAGATTGGATGGAATGGCCCAGCCCAAAAAAGGAAGGTTATAGTACGCGATGCGTTCCATTTGTACGAATCGCGAACATACCACGCACGACCGGACGTAGAGCCACTAAGAGCTGGCAGACCGGGCCGGGCGCTGGTGCCAGATCCGAAAAGTCGAGTCTCGATCAGCCTAGTGCACCAACCACGTGGTACGACGGGCACTCAAAGACCTGGCGAATGATGGCCCACCCCACCCAAGAGCGCTTATGTCATATGGGAACTCATAGCTGGAAACAATCCTTATTTGATATCCGGTAGGAATAATAAGAATAAAAGTCCAGGTTGGTTGGTGAGCCTAGTGATAGGAGACTATCTAGCTTGGTTCGGAGAGCACTTGTTGGGTTAAATATTTGTTTGTTGCTAAATGTTACGGCCTAAATGCTGAACTATTGACCCTACTTGTTCGGATGGGTGTTCACCCCAAAGTGTTCCCGGACCGCATGCATACATCCGTAAGTAACTTAGTGCAACATGGCAAATTTCATTGAGAGGAATCAGCAAAGAAAAGAAAAATGGGTCAACATCTTAATGTGTATTTGAGAGATTGTCCTCGGGCTGAGGAGTGTCCACATGAGTTCGTTGAGGTGTCTACACAGGCCTGTGGTCCTCTTTTATATTCTGTCGAGAGTTCGGATTGCTCCACCTAAGTAGAACGGAAAGGAGGAATTGGAAATTCAAAGGGGGAGCCAGAAGCTTCGCTTCCGGTAGCTTGCTGACTCTCCTAGTTAGAAGAAGGCTCTTTGGCAGATTATTTCGATCTGGATTGGATAGAGTCTCGCTCAGTAAAGAGAGTTGTAGATTCGTAAGATCATGATAGAGTCCCCTTACTCTATAGGGGTGCTAGCGCGCTACAACTAGCATAGCAGCCTGCGGAAAAGGCTCTAGAGCCCCAACTACTAAGTTGGAGCAACAAGCAACGGATTGAGCGCATCTTTCCCTTTTATATTAGTAAGGTTGTCAAAAGGCGAAACTTGAGTTTGATTGCAGGGGCGTAAGCACTTCCTTCAGCTGGCTGAAACGCGCTTCACCTTAAGAAAGATACTTTATCTTGGTGATCGGTTCATCGGCAACGACAGATACGTGCGATCAAAACATTGCTAATATGAGACCACCCCTTGCCGGAGGGATCAGTTTGACCGGGGCTAAAATAAGACTTCGCCGAGCAATGAGAAACTTAGGACCTCCGTACGTAAACTCGCTAGTCGAAATAAACTTCGAGCCCCTCTTTCTTCTTAAGGTAAGGTAAAGCGCCGCGGTTCCCTCCATCCGATCGATAGTGAGCGCCAATACTTCCATGTGCCTCTACTGTTCGTCCTGGAGCAGCACCGAAGAACTGTCTTTCATCCCGGCGCATCAACTGATCCTTGAATGACTAATCCCTGGCTAGGGAAGACGGGGGATGGCCGCTTGGCCAACTAGAAAAAAGACACCCTCCCTGCTCATCAACCTCGCGCCGCCGGGCGCCTTTCGACCCTGAGGGAGGGGAATGATGGCACCTCCTCACATCAAATTGTTATTACTGATATGAATGAGAGGGGTTAGCCGTTCGTTTTCTACGGAGGTCGGGGTTTTCAGACAAATCCATCATGGAAGGGCTAGAAGCCAGATCGCTCACTCATCCATTTCTGCTTCTCCCAATGGGAGCCTTTACTAGTAAGGGCGCGTGGAGCCGGGGAGGCGGATGGGACTCTATTTCAAGGCTTCAGGTCGAGCCCCCCTCCCTTCAATAATGTCGAAGGATCGCAAGAGTCGCCTTTCTTTCTCCCAACATCATTCTCAAACAAAGAAAGTATGGATTGGGTGGGTTCTTTCTATCTCCCGGAGGGAGGGGATAGTCAGTGTTTGGTTTTGGGATAAAAAGATGGTTGCTGAAACAGCTAACAGGGAATGGCCAGCCGCTGCAATGGAAGGTTGCCCAACCGCGTATATGTTGGAAGAAAGTCATCTGTATCGTTAAATTACCCATTCCTTAGTCAAGTCACGAATAAAAACCTCACTAAAGTCTCCCTCTTCGATTCTAGAATGATCCACGTACACTGCTCCCTTCTCCCTCATCCATGTTCTAAGGTATCGATTCGGGGATAGACCTTAGGGCTTTCCTGGTAGCGTATGCTTAACTCCGACCTTCCCATTCCCGTCCGGGTATGAAACCTCCAAGTATGGTTACGCTCCGAGCAGACCAGCAGATATAATGGATGGACCCCCCCCGTCGCCCGAAGAAGCGGTCGATCGAGTAGGTAGATGAGGTTAGCGCATGTTCGTAGTGATTGCCCCGGATAGAGGAGAATAGATTGGTAAGTTTTCCCTGAGATTTGGCCCACCAATGACTACCTACTCCCGCCCGGTGCCTGAACCTTGCTCGTTTACATCCGGGAGAGACAATAGGGATAGACCCGAACGAAAGAGAAGGAGTTCCTATGGCTAAAGCTGGTCACCTTTGCATCTCGAAGAAGGGGATAGCACCTCTGCTTCAGGTGGTCACTTCATATTATTCTCCTGAGCTCATGGGATTGACGTAAGGGGGTTGGGTGGGGGTAATAAGGATGTTTCATTGATCAATCAATTCGACGGGAAGAGCGGAACCCTACCTCTGAGGAGAGGAATAGGGCCTCTAACGCCTAAAAAACCGGAATACAAGCCTCTAAGGTGTGCCTTTCATACTCCTCTATACGCCCTGGTATCTAATACTAGAATATACGCCTTTCTTTAGACGGCTCACGCTTCTGGCCTATATCTGTGAACCATATAGGAGTTTCGATTGGAATAGTCTCCCTTCGAATACCTTCCTTAGGAAGGTCCCTTGAGTGGGGTGCCCATCAATGTTGAATTGAGAAAAGCGAGGGTGGTCGTAGATCAGGTGAGAAAGAAATGAAGGTTTGAGATGTTTATCAATCCATTCTGGGGCCCCCTTCCAGGGCATTTGGGGCGATATAAGGCGCTGCCGGAAGTGGAGTAAGCAAGGAAGCTACGCCGCTTCTCTCGTCGGATTGATTGATCGTCCCTCGTGCCTGGGAGTTGAAGCGCTAGTTCCGCTTTCTTTCCATCCCACCGGCAATCAACCGTCCCTCTTTCTCTGAAGAAGCCGGTTTTTGGCTAAGGAAGAAAGGCCAACCCCGCACCACTAGTCACCCGCCTCCGAATCCAATTTTAGAGATCGGCCTACCTCTCCCGCCCTTCGATGAATGAATGACACCCACCCGAACCCAATTCCTTCTGAAGCGAGACCAACCCCACTATCGAATGACGTTAAGGGCGCCTTCCTGAAATAAAATCACTTCCTTCCCTTCTTCGGACCGCATTTGAAGAATTCGTCTGGTTTAAGCTTCCTTATGTGAACGTGCAAAATTTCCTCTATGGGGGCCTCTCTAGAAGAAGAGGAGTCCATAGATAGAGATGGATAAATGGCTTCAAGGAGTTCTCACTTCTGGATATGGGTTTCAACTCCGAGGTTGATTTCTCAATCAACATCGATAAGGTTTTTTTTCCCTGGAGGATCTCAAACTGGATTACAGACTTCTCCAACAGGCGAGAATGCTGGTCCCGAATCCGGTTCCGGATCGGGGGAAACCACTGACTTTGCTACTACCTCCACTGGGTGGTCCATAAAATCCATTTGTGAAACTGCTGCTGGATTTTCCGCACTGAAACCAAAATTGCTGCTACTTTGATTCATATGCTGGTGGTGAGTCAAATGCGACTTCATAGACGGGGAGAACCAACCCGGCCAACCTACCAGGTAAGTTGCTCGGATGACCAACTCATACCCGTCCCCCGCGTTACCTAAACGTCAGTAGCATGTTGGCGTGGAGCTGGCGATCCACGGCAAAAATGCTTGGGGGCTCTATGAATTTTATTTCCCGGCCCGGACTGACAATTTTATTTTTCCCAATCTCCTCTATCTCGCATGATGGGGCGAAGGGAAGAGAGTCTCGAACCTGGCCAGTGAAATGTGAACAGTCTTCAAATAGAAAGGCAATGTCTTAGTCCAAGAGTCTCTATCTGCTGTGGATCAATGGGCTATAGTGAAATGGCCACATTCCCGATCCAATGCTATTGATCCAGGAGAGTTTACCGGGTAATGGGACAACTGATGAACAAATTGGTTCAAGATCAACCACTTCAATTGCTGAGTCGACGAAGCCAACTGGCCCAGATACTGGCTTAGATGCTGCTACCTCTGCCACTGGTGATATCTCCGCCCTTTTTTGTGGTGCTCTTGTTGCCTTCTCCACTGCTGATAGTTCGACCCGGTCAACTGGATATGACACTGGATCAGATGAGTTCATAGAAAGCGGGTCAACTGATGGTGTTACCACCGTTGCAGAACCGCATTTCGATCTTTATCTATCACTTAAACATAAATAACCAGGACCGGGGACCCCATCGAAAGTTTGTCTATCGTTTGCAAACTCATTCTGAATCATTTCCACCTCGGGGCTTTCCCGTTCATCCCGGTGGTGCAAGGCGTTCGATCTAAAGGTCTTTTCAAGTGCAATCCTACAAGTATCGGAGGGGGCTCTTATTGAAACCTAGGTTGGCAGTTCCCTAGCCCCCGCCCTACGCGATGAAGGAACCACTCCATTTTCCCGTGATGCGAATAGCTGGAACTGGATCGAGTGGAAAAGCATCTGTTATCAATTGGGGCATGAAGGCTATATTGCCCGTAGAAAAGAACTACCCAATGCTAACCTATGAGAATTTCTTCATCTCATTCTATGAGTCGGAAGTCACCAACCATCACTCTTAACTCACACATAATAAATGGATCATCTCACTTCAACAAGCGATGGGCATAACAAACCATCACATCACATTGACAACATTGAGGTAATACAGTGGAAATGGAAAATAACTTTGATTCTTCATTTTGGTTGGATGGGACGGAGTAGTCAAAACTCTCTTTTACAAGTAAGAAACTATGCTTCCCACTTTCTATGGATAACATATCTTTGAGACTCAAATAGTATGCCGTGCTTCCGCTCCGGATACTTTACGCCAAAAAAAAGCCCTATAGAGTCTTTTCTTCCGGGGTCGATTAATCGAGATTGGAGTGGCATCAACACAAGATGACTCCACAACTCAGAAAGATTCCATTTCTCATGCGCTCTTATTGCACCCCCGAGAATTATGAGACCCGCTCCTATTGCTAGTCGTCCTCCATAGGGGGTGTCCATGGGTGACTCGTCTCCCCGTGTTACCGCGTCCAGAAGTTCTTCCATCCATCCCTTCCCCGGGTCCTGAGCTTATGCTCCATCCCTACCCCAACCGCCTGGATTAACTGTGCTTGAACTGGAAATTAAATATCTGCTTCTACCAGCTTCAAATCAAAGCTTTACTAATAGGGGCCAATTGATATCAAGTAGGTGTATCAGTAGCGAGACATGAAGGCAAGTTAGCAAGTCACTGATTAGCGCAGGTGCAAGTTGAAGCGTGTGTTCTTGACTTGACTGAAAAAGCAGCGAGATACCGGATCTTGATATCCGCGAGTGCGAGTCGAAGGAGGGTCCCGGAGAGGGAAAGGCAGACGAACCAGGCAAATCCGCTAACCCAGCGATGTGTTAAGCAAATAAGCAATTGACTTTTTCTCCACTGAATTCTTCACCCAAGTTTTTGTCGCAGGGGAAGCGGTGACAGGGCTGATCTATGATAAAGAGACGGGGAGGTCAATCCGCACCATAGTTCTTCTTGGGGCTGGAGAGGTCTTCTCCGAGTAAGAGACAAAGCTAAACCCTTGATTCGTCACATCATTGGAAACGGCACCTCTACTATATTTTGGACAGATTCTTGGCTCGATAATGGCAGTCTATTGGACGCTTTCAGTGATCATGCTATCTATGACCTAGGGCAGGATAAAAACTTCCTTGTGGCCGAATATATCAGTGAAGGTAATTTGATTCTCCCCACTCCTATATCTTCTGAGATTATTGAAATAAGAAGAATGATCTCTCAATACGAGCTTCCTATCTCCCCTATGGAAGATTTTATTGCTTGGACCCCAGCCACCATTGGAGCTGAGGGGGGGGGGTGATTTAACGTTCAAATCTGCTTGGGAAGCTATCCGTCATAAGGGTGATCATGTTTGGTGGCACAATATCACCTGGTTTAAAGGCTGCATCCCTCGGCAAAGTCAAGGCTATGGCAAGTCTTCCATAATAGTTTAAGCACTGCAGACTGCTTGATTCGCTTGGGCCTTAAAGTGGATCCTCAATGTCGGCTTTGTAAATCTTAATCTGAGACCACTGACCATCTCTTTTTTAATTGCTCCTTCTCTTCATGGATATGGCGTTCCATCTTGCAAAGATATCTTATGCGCAGGAATCCTAAGTCAACATTTGCTCTTGAAGCTTCATCCATTAAAGACTTAGCAAAGGGGGAAGGTCAGATTTATACGGCAAGCTCGCTCTTTCGGCCTCTATCTACTACATAGGGCAAGAACGAAATAGAAGGGTCTTTGAGAAAGAAAAAGGAACTGCATAAAAGTCTCATTCTAAAAAGCATTCTTTATTGTATCCGTAACCGGGTTGGCCACCTTCAGCTCAAGGAAATGGAGGGTGCAGACCAAGTTAATATCCTCTCGCGCCTGGATATCATACCTAAATTCCAGCATAGTCAACGCAAATTAAGCTCCTGGAAACCTCCCAAATCTGGTTGGATGAAAGTGAATACCGAAGCTTCCCTTACAGATGACAGTGCTGCTATTGGTGGGCTATTCAGAGACGAGTTTGGGACCGCTCATAGTGCCTTTTCTTTTATTGTTAACAGGGATCCCATTTCTCTCCTTGAGCTTCGTGCTATTGAAAGGGCAATCAGATCTGCTATCCGCTTTGCTTTCTATAATATAACCTCTGGGTGGAAACGGACTCTCTTATAGCTTCTCAGATCATCCATAACGAGTTCGAGTGCCTTACCTTTATATAAAAGGGCGCGCGAGGACAGTTTTGAATTTGATTCTCTACCACCTTTCCCACCTGCCTTCATGAACTGTTAGAGATAATAAGGCAAGTCTCTCATGTTTGGAGAGAATCAAACGCAGCTGCGGATTTATTATCTAAGCCTCATGTAATCTTTCCTCATGCTGATTGTATTGATCCTTGTAATTTCCCAATGGATCTCCTCCAAATTTTTGAGGAAGATCGATTAGGGAGAGAATATGAGCGCTTGTCATTTGTTATTCTTTATGAATTTAAGGTAGGGGCCTTCAAAGATAAGGCAAACCCCATCGCTTATCTATAAAAAAAAAGCATACTTTGACGGAATTGGCACCGGACTTTGTCCACTAAGGATGATACTCCGAGTTCTCATTCAGAGTTTCCCAAGTTTCTACAATGGAAGACCATGTTGAAGGAATGGGCCGAGTTGTTGGACAAAGATAATCAAAAGACTCTGACTATGTTCACTGGAACTATACAAAGACCCAGGTTCCAAACAACAGTCGTATTTCGAAATCTTCGACTGGGCCGGATGGACGTAAGAGACGCGATTCGGAACAGAAGGCCGCCGAATCTTACATTCGAATGATTTAGAACAATCCGGATGAGTTTGATCATATGACGTTAGTCCGGATCGTTCGGAGCAAGCAGTAAGTCCCTCCTTCCTACAATACTACCCTTATTGGAATTTGAGTCTGGTGACCTTGTGTATGAATCGAGGGAAGGGCGGCTACTCTACTATAAAGCAGGCGGCTCCCTCCTTCGAAGCACTTTTAAGAGAGGAAAACAGAAGAACAGCCGGCCTCCTCTTTCGAAGCAATCCTTGGAAAAGAACAATAGGACATCAGAGAATAAGGTGAAGAAAGCAGATGCAGCACTTCTCCAAGAGGAGGACAGTGATATTAATAGAAGGACATGGCAAATAAAAGTGAAGACAGTTGAAAAGGAGTTGGTTTTCTAAGATACGAAGGCTTTTGATTGAATATAAACTCTTCTTGACTACATAGCATGCTACCCGTTTGAAGGAGTAAGGACTTGCTTGCGGGACTCTTTCGCTGAAAGCTGCTCGTTACCAGCAGATCAAGGAGGCCCTTATCAGAGAATGGAGAAGAACAAGAAAGAACCGCAAGCAGTCTCTCAAGGGCAGAATTGCTGCTGTCTATAAGGGAGTTACAAGTAAGCCACAAAGACTTTTCTGTCATGTATGCTAAGAAACCGAGGCAAAAAAGAAAAAAAGTGGTTCAAAACACCCAGCAGCAAGAACTCCTTATAAAACCAATCAATAGTCAGATTATGAGTATGTAACAACTCCCTTATGATAACGGAAGCCTCAAAACAGAGTTTTGTACTGTATAACGAGAGGAAAAATGCTACAACAACGCTCAATTTGACTCTTGCAGCGCTCTTCAATCTTTTCTTTTCGAAGGAAAAAGATCGCTACAAAGCCCAAAGCGGGGTGGGCTTCAACAAACTACCTAAATTGGCCTTAAATTACACGGCACGCATGAACGCAAGAGATAAGGCAAAAAGAAATGAGCTGACCCGGTGGAATGGCAAGTGCAAGCAAGGAGAGCAGTCCAACTCAGTGGTTGAGCTCCTTTCTGTTGGTAAGGCACCCTCAGCCAGCGTACTTCCTCAAATCAGTAACAGCCCAAACTACCAAAGCATTAATCTCCAACAGCTCCTCGAAACTTTTCCCAAACAGCGGGGTATTAATCTGGTTTGCACGACTTACTTCTTTTACAGCACCCCCCTTTCTTTTCCAGCAGTACATTAAACAATTCAACAACACAAATGAGTCCAGTCATATGAAATCCGCAGGTTACAGCTGGGTAAACCTCCTTTAAACAGCTGTTTAGTGTTTCCATTCCATCTCCATTCAATCAAGAACAGCAATTAAAGTGTGTTCTTAAGAGTTGTATATGTTACCAAGAATTCCAGTCGAATAGCAGCAGAGGGAGTCAAACAGTACAAAATGAATATAATAGCTTGCTTGAAAAGTCGAATTCAGCCCCAAATCTCAACAGATCAAATGAATATAGACTTCCAGTCTCATAAATCAGGGTAGTCAAGTAGAAATAAAAATCAAGTATGTTTCTTTTCCAATCAGTGTCTAGGAAGCATTGTTAACACAGATGTATTCACTGTGATCTCCGAGGGTATCCGCCCAGTGGTGGCACTCTTTCTGACACACAAATCCTCAGGAAGACAAGCAGCTGTATTCAACATCCACGGTCCTGCTATGATCAGTCTCAGAAGCCAATTCCTTATAGATTTTACCCGGACCTCCTAAGAGAAAAACTCCGCTTGTTGCAATGGGTGACTTCAACTTCATCAAAGAACACAGAGATACAAAGGGGTGGCAGAACAGGAAACACATCACTCTGATGGAGGATTTCAAAACAATGCTAGCAACCCTCAATCCAGAAGACATAACTCTAGTGCTTTCTTCACATGGACAAAAAAGGAAGGAAAGGACAGGTGGAGCGTATTGATCGAATGCTAGTTAGTGAAAGATTGTTTTCCCAAACCGTGCAATCAGAAAGTGCTCCCAAACAGCTATCGGACCATAAACCTATTGAAGTCTAATGCTAACGCCAAAATTGGGTCCAATTCCGTTTAGATTAGAACAAGACTGGTTCAAAGATCCCGTCAAGGGATCATAAATCAATCAAGTCTGGCAGGGGACGGGAAAGATTGAATAGAAGATTTCAAAAACGAAAACAAGAACTGAATGGGCGGAAAGATCCGAGAAAAAAAATAAAGCCTATGAAAATGCCAGACGGTACAATTAAGGATTCAAAACGGGGAGACAACAGAAAGAACAATGGAGGAGGAACTCAAAAAAAATTATGGAAAAGATGGGCCTTTCGGCTTTCTCAAATGAATAAGAACATGCATAGAAGGGCCCTTGATGTCCCCCTGACAAATGGTAGACCCGCAGGTTTCTTGAAAGCCACGAGGGGTCTCAGACAGGGATGCCCACTATCCCAATACTCCACTAAAAAAAAAAGATCGGACCCCGGCCCGGTCGGGCAGCTTCTGGGCAAACAAATGGCTTTCGTTAGCTGGCCGAATCACCCTTATCAAAACAACCCTCACGGCCATGGCTATAGAGTTTCGATCAACTCCATTTCGAATAAATTGAATCCAAAAAATGGATCATAACATAAGATAAGGAATTGACTGTGGGCAGTGAAGGCTCGTTTAGTAGACAGCGAGCTCCGCTTGAACAGAAAGCTTTCAGGTTTTGAACCCTTGTATAGGGGCTTGGATATTTTAGCATGGTCGATTAGTGAGCATCACATCTCGGTCAATCAATCGGTCCGCTGATCCATCATTCTCTATCGTGCGTGATCACTCACAGCAGCAATCCTTTCTTGTTGAAGGAAATCCTACGTGATGCCGATGCATGAACCCCCCCTTCGCCCCTTGATGAGTAAGCTCCGTAAGCCAGCTCTTCGTTGGTTGGCCCGCCCCCCTGGTAAATGAATGTCAGGTGCCCCCCTCCTCCCGAAAGACATAATTCCGTCCTCAGCCCTACAGAGAGAGGGGATGGATAGAGGAACAAGTACGGTAGGCACCCTGAGTTTACCAACCTCAGTGACCGGCTCCTAAGAGTTCCCACCCTGGGGTTAGGCTGCTGCGCCATGCAGGCCCCGTGGGCTGCCTCAGTCCGACCCCGGGAACTCAGTAGGCTTGCTGCTAACAGAGACTAGGAACAACAATGCTGCTCCCACCTGCTAACAGCACCATACACATGCGGCTGATGTACGTATGTGGCCCTTGCGTCGATCTTACCTCCGCTGCCTGCCCGTGCGCGGGTCGACTCACAAGAAATGCAGCTAGCTCGCCAACTAACTGTTCATGTTTGAGCTTGTTGGCTTGCTCTTGCTTCATTGTTATTTAGACACTACCAGAATTGACTTACTTGGTAGCCTACGTGAGTATCCGGATGAATAGAGACTGATCCCTTTCTACAAACATAGCCCCACCCCCCAGATACATACATACCTTTCCTCCTTTCTCCCATAAAGCTTCCTTTCCTGAATCTTAGCTCTTCTCTTTCTTATTTATTCTTACTACTCTCACTTTCTAAACCGGGCCGGCAGATAATAACCTTAACGTATCAGGGTTGCACGCCTGGAACAATAAGGTTCGTCGTACAATTTCGGCGATTAAAAAAAAAGGAGTATATCCCTCTCCCTTAGTGTCTTTCCACTTCCGTCGTTCAGGAACAAACACTTCGCCTAATTCTTTTGAATCCCGGCCCGGTTTTTCCCCACTAACCAATTACGTTACGACCACTGAACAAACTTGGTTGACGAACATGGTTTATGCGCCGCTAATGTAGCGGCTTGTCGAGCATTTGACAAACTCACACCATCCATTTCAAATGGGATTTGTCCCGTGGACACACGAGCAATCCAACCCGTAGGATTTCCTTTTCCTCTTCCCATTCTGACTTCTGTAGGTTTTCCGGTAATAGGGAGATCTGCGAGAACTCTTACCCATATCTTACCATTTCTTCGGAATTGTCTGCCCATAGCCCGATGGAATTGTCCGATTGTAGCCCGACGCGCTGCTTCAATGGCTCGATATGAAAGACGACCAGCTCTACAACTTTTAGTGCCATATCTTCCAAAACCAAGTTGTGTACCGTCCGGTTTGCGACCCCTACTACATCTGCCTTTACGATATTTACTAAATTTCGTACGTTTCGGATATAGCACGTCCCCTTTTTTTTTTACTATATGAAATCCACACTTTGACACCTGAGATTCCGTAACGAGTAGATACTTCCGCAGGAGCATAATCTATTTTCTGGTTAAATACATTACGAGATGTTTTTCCATACTTTCCGCATTCAGTTCTAGCGATTTCTGCACCTTTTGATCGACCTGAACAACATATACGGATCCCCTCCACCTCTTTTTTCATTACTAATGGAATATCCTTCACTATTTTACTAAAAATGGAACGAAATGATCTTCTTTTGTTCCTCGGTTGAAAAGAGATGTCTTGAGCAATCGGAGAAGCACTTTGATAAACAGATTTGATCTTGACCGACTCAATTAAGGTATTAGTGTTTGTTCTATTAGACAACAAAGATCGCATTTTTTTCACTTCGTTCAAATAAGAGTTGTACCCGTACGGAATTCTTCTGTTTCTCAGTATGATCTCTATCATCATCTCTATTCCCTTTATCAATTCTCCTATCCCACCTAGGTCTATGAATTTATCTATCAATTCCATTACCTTATCCTTACCCATGAGGTTCCAACATTTTCTCCTTAATTGACCTAGGAGTTGTTCCCGGGCATCCTCAAAAAAAAGGTTATTATACACCCCAACCCCATCCCTTAGAAAGAAAAAGGTAGCACCGAAGAAAGGAAAGAGCGAGATGGTGGTTTTTGTTGTTCCCGCGAAGCGAAGATCATTCGCTTGGCGAATGAAGTGGGTCAACCTCTTTTTGGCTTCGGCCAAACACTTTTTCTCGCTGGTCGAGCTTTCTACAAAAAAAGCGATGCGAGAACGTATTCTCTTATCTAAGCTTCTTCCCTGTGCATTCGCTCCCCCCATCGTAGATGGTTCAGCCACGCCCGGTGCCACGAAATGATTGAGAACTACGACGGGGT